GGTAATTCAAGAAGTGGCTTATGATTATTCATAATCATGAAAAGTTACCCAACAAATGTTCCACTTTCTAACTAGAACTACTATACTATAAACTATAACTCGGTATAATGATAACGTATTATCCGGTTAATTCCTTTTGTATTCCAAATAAAAACAAAATCTCTCTATTTTCTGAATACTATGACTGGACTTTTATGAAAAAAAATTATGAAAAAAAGAAAAGCCCCTTATCGGATTTGAACCGATGACTTACGCCTTACCATGGCGTTACTCTACCACTGAGTTAAAAGGGCTTATTTTATTTCATTTTAATTCCTGAACGAGTTACTATGTAGATAAAATCTTTATATGCACATATTATATATAATATTATATATAAGTATATGCAGTAGACTCATAGTGGCTAGTGACTGATTTTTGAATAATCAAATGTATTTGCCTAGCAAGTCTAAGGTAAAATGAATTCTTTAAAGGCCGGCCCTAATTTCTTTTATTGAGATGATCCCTATCAAAACAAAATTCACTTGATTGATACATAACATACACGTACACTTACCAATTCGACATAAAAGAAATTGCAAGAAATTTCATCGAATCGTGTGATGAATAGATTGTACTTGTCCCCTTGAACTAAAGTCGTAGATAAAATTTTGATAACTTCTTGATCCCACTTACTAGATTTATTATTTTAGTAGATTTATATAGAGAATGTCGATTCTAATGAACGATTTATGAATATGAATGACGAATCAAAAAATGCTATACAATTCGGAAAAACGGAAAGATCCCGCGGATCTAATCATATCATTCCATTATATTGACAATTTCAAAAAACTGATGATACTATTATCATAGTATGAGGGCGGTTGAGCAAGTTGGCCCCCATCGTCTAGTGGTTTAGGACATCTCTCTTTCAAGGAGGCAGCGGGGATTCGAATTCCCCTGGGGGTAGGGTACTACGAAAGGAAGTTGATCGTGGATTAACAATAAGTCTAAAATTGATTCTTCCTGGGTCGATGCCCGAGCGGTTAATGGGGACGGACTGTAAATTCGTTGGCAATATGTCTACGCTGGTTCAAATCCAGCTCGGCCCAATAATTCGCCAATCTATCATGAGATGGTATAACCTCCCCTGTTCTTCAGAAATACCCCATACAAACAAAGATAAAAAAGAATCAAATTTTCTGCGAGATCCCTTATTTCCCTGGGATTGTAGTTCAATTGGTCAGAGCACCGCCCTGTCAAGGCGGAAGCTGCGGGTTCGAGCCCCGCCAGTCCCGATGGATCCAATATCCAATAAATACATCAATTCATTTTTCCCTTTCTATGAATATGAACTAGTAAAGGGTGTCGGGGGGCATACTTTCATTCCCAAAGCAAAAAAAAGAATTCTTTATTTTTTCTTTCCTATATTTTTCCATTTTGCTTTTATTGTTTGTTTAGGTTTGTAACTATGTAATTAATCGAAGTGGAAAGACAATCTGATGATTGTCCAAGGAAGACGAAAGGTAGGTTATAGCAAAAAATAAGGAAACGGATGATAAATAAAGGAATTTTGGATTGATTGGATCAGGAATCGAAATCTGGATTCGGTATGGATAAAAGAACTTCCTATGGTATACTATTCAAGTCTCGACGATAGGTTGATTTGATAGATCAGATATTGTTATTCATGATATTGATCCGATTCAAGATCATCGAGGGGTAATTCATTCATTGAATTTACAGACGAAAGATTTATCATCTCTAGGGGATTAAATCCCGAGTTATTGCGAAGTAAAAAAACCCATGAGATTATGGAAGTAAATATTCTTGCATTTATTGCTACTGCACTATTCATTCTAGTTCCTACCGCCTTTCTACTTATCATTTACGTAAAAACAGTTAGTCAAAATGATTAATTCAATTGAATTTTAAAATTCATTTGAATGAAACTTTCCTTCTGAGTTCTTATCAAAAATTGACGAAGTCAAATGAAAAGGATTCCAATTTCACGTCTTAACTTAAATGAAATGAGGGGACTATAATCGGTAGTATTCTAAGAAATAGTTCTAAGAGGTAGTATAGTATGGTAGAACGAAATAGATGAATCTTTCTTTCTACCATACTATCTACCTCTTAGTCTATAAACTTAGTCTATAAAGTTGTAATCTAGAATAAAGAAAAGGGCTTAAGTTTCTATAGATCAATCTACAATATTCTCTTCATATATGTATATAAGGGTCTATTAATTCCATATATTGTATGGAATTGACATAACACCCAATTTGCTACATCTATTTGTTACGATCAATCTGAAATAATTCTTATCTTAGGATTCTAATTCCTTTTCTTTTACTAATAAGGGAGAGGAAGCCTCACCTATTTTGAACGCCTGAACCATGATATGAAATAAGGCGATAAAGCATAAATCGCCTTTCTCAAATTAGAAACCAAACTGCTCCCCCTTAATTGACCCTTAATTGAAATAGAAAATTATTGAAATAGAAAATTTCGGAAGAAATTTCGGTTGGAATAATCGGAATCCCTTTTTTTCGAAATACAAACACGGGAATCGCTGAAATATTTCTCTGATTGAAATATTTCTTTGATTGAAAGGGTCTGATTCATATCATAGATTACTCCATTGGAGTCCAATGGGATTCGAAATTCAGAGATTTTGATTTGAAATAGTTCAAAATGCGTTGCAGAACGATCTATAAAACAATTGATACGGTTTGAGTCCTGAACTCAATTAGTAGTACTTCTAGAGCCCACTTCTTCCCCACACTACGAGTGAAAGGGAAAATGTAAAGACTACCATTAAAGCAGCCCAAGCGAGACTTACTATATCCATGTGAATTATGTCCCCTATCTCTATAAATACAAAGGAATTCTTCCTTTATTCCTCATTAATAATAGTGGAATCAATGGCGCAGAGTCAAAAAGGGATTCTGACCGAACACTTTTTGGAAACCAATCCAATAAATCGATTATGATTTTGAATCAGTAAAGATTAAACATAAGCAAAATACGCAGTAACGTCCCAAGGGAATGGAAACATGTAGGAATAAGAATAACTAAGGCCTATTTTTTTTTTTTTACCTTCTAAGGAAAAACATAAGAGTAGAAATCAATAAAAAAGAGAAATCACTATCTATTACAGACCTCTATTTCCCCATTTGATCTAATCCGTACTTCATTTTCCCGATTATCGCCGTGAAACTGCGGGCTTGACTGGGGGTTGCCAAAAAGGAATTCTTTGTTTTTTTTGCGCCTTTTTCTAGAAAAGTAAATTATTAATCCAATCTAATATTGATTAGATTCCTGAGCACTCATAGATCCTCGCGAATCCGTCGTATATAAAGCAACTTCCGCCCCTTTCCAAAACTATTAATTGAATTTCTTATTGGGCTCCGCAATCTGATTCAAGATCCAGTCATTAGACACTCCCTTAGTAATAGAAGGGAATCGTGAAGTCTTGATAGCCCCTCTACCGGTAGATTAGAATATTTTCGTAAATCCTAGATGCCGACGAGGATTCACAATCTTTTCTTTTAGAAAACCTTCAGACCACACGCTTTGCTTAGAATCAAACAAAGTATCAACAGTCTGTTTCCTATGCTTCTACCGGGGTAGAATTCTGTGGGTTATATCAGCCAGACGAGAAGAAGGGATTTCTAGTTTTTTTTGTTGATCAGGCGACACCCGGATTTGAACTGGGGAAAAAGGATTTGCAGTCCCCCGCCTTACCACTCGGCCATGCCGCCAAAATGATACAAACTAGATGCAAATTTTCCCGGTGTACTGAATTATTTTTTATTGTACTTGCATTTTGACTCCTGTTTTCCTTAATACTTTTCCTAAAAGCCTAAAAGAAAGACCCCTTTTTGGTTGGATTTGCTCCAACCTTTCGATTGATTGTATAGTATCTGAAAATACACATTTGATTTCTCAATAGACAAGCGAGAGAGTGTTTTTAGCATTATGTATTTTAAGCCGACAAATTCGAACCATTAAGTATTGACTGCTTACTTTCGAATTCATGAACGATTCTGGGATTTGAATCTCAAATTGTGTTTTCCTAATGACATAAGAAAATCCAAATTGAGACAGAACTAATCAGTATTGATTTTTTCCATCAAAAAATCCTTCTCAATTTCAATTATAACAAAACATATGAGTATATGTAAACCCCAGAACAGAAATTGTTACACATATATCTATTATTTAGATATGTTGTCGTATAGGGAATTATCCTACTTCACTTCAATTTTGCATTGAATAGAAATTATCTTTTGATAGAGTACGGCCCGGGCTGTCCCGACTAGAACCGGCGAAGTCGGATATTATAGCTATCTGCATGCGTGGTTAATAAATGCAACTCTTCTTATACACTTCAAATCGTATTCTACTCAAAAATAAATAAAGTACAAACATCTCTCTTCTCTGCAAATTTTGAACAACGAAATCCCTAACATAAAGGCAGTTAAGCGCTAAAAAAATGGATTCTATTTTTTATCTACCAAATATCGAATCTTTTGATTTTTCTCAAATTCGAATATGTAATATCATAATAATGGTATAATTTTAATCAGTTTATTTTTGTTTTGCTATTCTATACAAAACCCTATGACCTTAATAAGTTTAAGTGACAGAATTCTATTTCTAGGATTGGTTTATCAATTCCTTTCCATTTTGATCTGTTGCAACTTCCAATTTAAGTAGAAAATTATTTTTATTCCTCCGTTCATACGTAGTTCATACATTTCATTCCAAATAGGGAGTTGGGTCAAATTTCATGTGATTCAGTAAACAGAATAGAAATTCCATCAGTGCTAGATTGTCGATCTAATTCGACGAAGAATGTACTTAATTTAATAATGATAATGGAATTTTTTGATAAATGGGAAATTCAAAATGCTCGGGAATGCAAATGAGGCAATGTCTACAATACCTGGATTTAATCAGATACAATTTGAAGGATTTTGTAGGTTCATCCGTCAGGGTTTGACAGAAGA